TGTAGGTTGAGCACCCTTTTCAAGGAAATATAGAATAGCAGGAACATTTAAATAAGTTTGATTCTTTATTGGATCATAAAAACCCACTTTCCGAAGATCTCTTCCTTCTCTTCGGGATCGAACATCAATTGCAACGATTCGATAGACGGCTCATTGGGATAGATGTAGATGAATAATACCCCCCCTAGAAACGTATAGGAAGTTTTCTCCTCGTACGGCTCGAGAAAAAATGATTTAAAGTTTTATTTATGTTTATGTATAGAATTACAACGGCAAATGGATATATAAAATGATTAAATCAATATGATTAAGTTCTTTCTTCTTCTTCCTTCCTGAAAAAGAAAAAAACCATTCGTACTCATAACTCAAATTGGATAACTTTCAAATAGTTCAAAGGAAAATCTTTAAGCATTTCTTTTATTGAGTGGTCTTTAAACCCCTTCCTTTTTTCATTTGTTTCATTTCATTTTTTTTGATTTGTTTTTATTATGGTTCAGTTATTGAGACAATTGAAAGGGTGTTTCCTTGTTCTGGGATCCTTTATCTTTTTTTTGTTTTAAATCATTGGGTTTAGACATAACTTCGGTGATTCTTAATCCTCTCAAAATGGCAGCAACATACCCCTTTTGTGATTTTCTTTCTATCAAAGAATCATACAAACGGTTGATTCCTACGCGATACACTTTGTATCGAAAGAGTTTTATGAATTCCAAGAAATTTTCCTTTTGGGTTGGAAACTTGGAACCTTTTCGATTTCTATATCGAAGATATATTTACGAAGTTGTTCCAATTTATTGATTGGCATTAACCCTAGATCTTTGCACTTGAGAAATGAATCAATATTTTCTACTCGAGCTCCATCATGAACTATTTACATTACAACCCAACAAAAAAAGAGAGGGTATAGTGGAACAGAACAAACGATGTCGAGCCAAGAGCACCTCCATTCCTATAAAAAATGGTGGACGTAAGAATCCACAACGGATCATGTCTTTCAAGTCGCACGTTGCTTTCTACCACATCGTTTCAAACGAAGTTTTACCATAACATTTCTCTAATTTGGAGCCGGTATGGAATTGATTCTATTATGGAATCATGAATAATCATTGGTTCATCCGTTACATAGTAATCTATATTTTTTTCTTCTATATAAATAGATAGATATTTTTATGAAAAAGTTTTAGCAAGAATTAAACTTAACCCCCTATTTTTAACTCCATGCTTGATTAATAATAATTAAAAATATTAGAGATTAATAAAGAAATATTCTATTAAAAAAATAGAAATATCATAAAAAAAAAAAACAAAAATAAGACGAATAAACGAGTTCTTTTTGAATATCTACATCTTCCTTTGACATTCTTATTTTTTATTTGAATATTATTTCAATAAAGTTTTACAGTACGACCCGCGTTTGATCCTCATAAAAGAGAAATATTTCTATTTCTTTTGGAATTGAATAACCATCGCTTAAAGCAGATAGATGGAAGAATAAAAAAACTGATGTAAAGGAAGATTTAAGTCATTATTCTTTCATTCTGATTTTATCAATTAAATGAAAGAATAGGATAGTGGGTTTTCTTATCTATCAGATAGATAGAGCAACATTCACTCTTATAAACATTCTATGTTAAATATTTCAATTTGAAAATGGAAAAGATCCCCATTTTTTCACAAAAAAAAACGATTGTCACTGAAATAGAGCGATAACAATATATACATATAAGTTATGCGTTTCCTCATTATATATAATTATAATATATTAATATATATTTTCGTATTTTATTTGATGTGAGATTCAGTAATCTTTCTATAATCAAAAAGTAAAATGAATAAAATGGATGAAGCACCCTTGTCTCAATCTTTACATAGATTTTCAATAGTTCATTAGAGCCAAAGATGAACTATTGAAAAAGAAAGTTCAAATAAAATACATCGATTACATATGTAATTTGATTGTTTATTAATAAGATTCGGACAGACGTAGATATTGAACTTAATACTTTCCGCTGCTCATTAACTTTTACCTACTCCCCGAATTCGATAGGAATCATAAATCAAATAAAGGTCCTTTTTTTTCGAGACGCTGACTATCTTGTCTAGGTATAAAGCCAAACAAGTATAGATTAAATCCTTGCCCCCCCCCTTTTTATTTTTTATTTTACCCTAGAGTCTTAGAGATTTAATCCCCTTAATTGAATTCAATTATAGCATCAAAAACCCCCTCTTGGTTAGAAAATAAGAGATCCACAGAGAATTTATAATTGAACTATTTCATTTAAAGAATAGGGAATAAGAGATAGGAGATAGAATATAGGTTCTTTCGAATTTCGATACATTTTACATCGTTGAGAATTCAATACGGAACGTAAGTTTTTTCTAAATAACTAACTTCTTTCAATATGAATATGAAGAGAATAAACATGTGATGAAAAGCCCAACCAACTTTTTTATTGAATTCAAATCCTTGTAATCTATGTTCCTATCTTACCTGAATTAC